AAATGGATGTCCGAGTTATGATATATATCATCAGCGATACGGAAATAGATCGAGTAATCTCTTTCTTTATCCAAAAAAAGGTATTTTTAGTTTGCATGGTCCAATCATTGATCCCAAAAATTTTACAATAAAATTAGGTAGGTCGCTTGTATCGTTCCCTATCTACAATTCTGCTATTTACTGAAATAATTTTACTGGAATATAGGAGTAGGGGAAATCCCCGTATGGATAGAAAGAGTGGAGTAAGTACGTCGTATGGATAGAAAGAGTGGAGTAAGTACGTCTTTAAATGCTTTGCTTATGTACAAAATAACAAATATTCGAGTTGGATCAGTCATTCATTGAATGATAAATCACTACAAGCGATGGCGATACACGATTTAAATAACGAAAGATCCAATATTTTAAAATTGTATCTAGAATGACTGGAAAAGTGGAAACAAGACCAGATATAATTTGATCATTATGAGCAAATCCAAAATCTTTGTAGACATAGCCAATCATTAGTTCCCAACCATGGGGCGAATGGAATCCGATACATAAATCAGTTAATAAAAGAATAGAAAAGGCTTTTATTGTGTCACTTAAGTTATATAGGAATTCTTGAACCCAAGAGTTCAGAATAACAAGTTCTTCATTAGCCAGAATAGAATAACCACTTAAAATAATGAAACAGATTATATTTGTCGATAAGTGCAAAACCATATGGATATGCTCCTCATTGTGCATTTTGATCAATTGGATCGTTTCTTTATGGATTCCTAGACGAGGCGTTTGTAGATGTGTTTCCGGGTATTCTTTTATCATTTCGTCCAACAGTAAGAGTTCTTCTAACTCTATGAATTTTTCTAGAATACTCTTTTCTTGAATATCAGTCAAAAAGGTTTCGGATTGTCTAATATTCCACCAATTAGTAATCCAAGATTCGAGACTTTTATTAAATAATAGAGAGATCCACCAGGGCAAAAATACTATAGATGTAAGATAGAGAAAGGGAAGAAATGATTTCTTTTTTGCCATTTTTTCACCTGTGAATTGGAATTGTTAATGAAAACACCTCATTCGTCGAATCTACGTGATCGAATATTTCTATCAACCATAAGTTCTATTACAAGGAATTGAACCCATGAATCTATTCCCTATTTTTTTTTGTGATTCAGTGGTTAGGCCTTGAATCTCAAAAGAATACAGAAATAGAATGAGAGCCCGCTTTGTTTGAATTCGAATGAAGAAATAATAAATAATAAAAAAATCTTGTTTCCAGATACTTCAATTGATCAAATTCGAAGTCTCTTTTGATGAGTCTCTGAAAGAATCACTTCAATTCAAGTAATGAATATTAATTATTCAAATTGAAAGAATCACTTCAATTCAAGTAATGAATATTAATTATTCAAATTTCAAACCAAAGGGACTTCCCTTTCCCTGTCTATCAAAGAAAGGTTTCAAAAAAAATTTCGCCGGACTACACTCACAGTCATAGTCCAGGAAAAAAATGGAGAGAGATTTATATTTATGAAAAAAATGGAGAGAGATTTATATTTATGAAGAATATTGTGTCAAAAATGAGCGGCAAAAAAAGCCAGAAAAGTTATCCTTAGAAGAGAAGAGATCCAATTCTTTGATCATTAATAAATACAAAAGAAAGGATAAAAAAAAAGAAAGGAGAGATAATAAAAAAAAAGAAAGGAGAGATAATTTACAGGATATTATCCATCTCTATCTAACGTATCCATTCATATTGAAAATAAAAATTGAAAAAAAAAAAGAGAAATTCTTTATTCCAAAATCTTTTGCTATACGAGATGAATCTATTCTTTTGGTTTGTTACTTGTTCTTGTTTTTTACTGAATTGAGTTGGATGTATTTCCATATACATAAAAAAAACTTTTTGTGGACATGGACAAAAAAAGTTTCGTTTTATGGGTGTTCTGTATACGTCTATTTTGGTTTGAATGAGCGTCTATTTTGGTTTGAATGAGCGTTCTAAAAAAAAAACTAAAAACTTTTGAGTTCTTGAATTTTTTCCTTGCCGCGGATAAAGAAAAAGAAGTTATTCTTCAGTTCATTTCAAAATACTTCAATTGGCACGCGCAAGAAATAGGCTAATTCAGAAGCTTTTTGCTCAATTTTTCGCGGAGTCAAATTCTCATCAGTACGTGTCAAAGGAATGGCCCCCTGTCCTTTGATTTCCATATAAAGGACACAACGAGCATAAATACCCTCTTTAACTTCTATTCTGATGGACTGAATATCTTTCATACGGAATCGTAGGAAGATGCGACGATTTTTTCCAGGAAATCCCCAACGAAAAATACAGACTATTCCTTCTTTTCTATCGAACCGATCATAGCCACTACCTACATTCCACGAAATTGTGCACCACAAATAGGAACTAATAAAGAGACCTGCGATCCCGTAGAAAGACATCACGATCCCTTGTGGAAAAAAAATTATTTGCTGAGACGGAACTAAAGATATCAAATTCTTACCGAGATAACTTGAAGCTCCAACCAATACGAATCCTAATGAACCTAAAAAAAGGATAAAGGCCCAGCAGAAATTACTTATTTTTCGAGACCCCACTATAAGTTCTATCCATATATGTTCTGATCGCCAACTCATACTCGATCCGGTTGCATTTTATTGGAATTGAGAAAAAAATCCAAATGAATTTGACTTGACTTTCTTTTTTTATTTTATTTCCGAAGTAACTCTCATCAACTAGCGCTATTCTGTTCGGATGTAACCCGTTACTTTAGGAGTAATTCATCTAATTGGTTAGGTCCAAAATAATTGAATCTAATTGGTTAGGTCCAAAATAATTGAATCCCCCTTTTCTAATCTCCTATAGATATCTACATACATATAGATACGTTGACTTCACATTTAAGACATTCGCCTGGATTCCGATCTATTTGAAACTAGCTATAAGTCATTTACTCATCTATTTACGCATACATACGAGCTCCTTTATTTTATGTTCAGAGGAAGCTGCACGTTATACCATATTTTATTAAATAGATATTATCTAAATGTTGAAAAAAAATAGATGAGATTTGGACCCATCAAATCTAAAAAATCTTGTTTTTTTGAACATGAAGAGATAAAGAAACCATTGCAATTGCCGGAAATACTAGGCCCACGAAAGGCACAAAAATAGAGGGTAAGTTTAAGTCGTTGAGAGTTGTCATAGAATGGGTACCTCGATTTAATATTTGTACCTGTTATAAAGATAACATTCGAATTTGTACCTGTTATAAAGATAACATTCGAATTCGTATATAATTATACTAAGTATATCTAAGTGAGTATATATAATATACTAAGTGCAAGGAATGTATAATTTAATAAATGCGACTTATTCGTCTTTCTACATGAAAGATATAAATATATGTATGATAATTCATTCTTGTCTTTTAAATTGAATTTAATTAGAATAAATTGAATTTAATTAGAATTTTTAATTAATTAATAAACTAAAGAATTTATTAAAAATTCCTGAAGGATTCGTTAGAATTAAAGGGATTCTTGGGAGATAGAGTAGAAAGATACTCTTGGGAGATAGAGTAGAAAGATACTCTATATCGCTATTTGAATTTTCTATATTTGAATTATATATACATAGACAACCCAGCAAGAAGGATGAAATTCAGTTTATTTTCCTTTGCCTAATTTGAATTTATCAAAAGGAATAATTTTTTTTTTATCTTGTTAATAGAGGTTTACTGAATAGTAATCGGGAATATCGGTATAAAAAAAAAAAAGAATTATCCGTATGATTCTTTATACAATTTCAAATTCAATCTTATGCCACGAAAGAAAAAAAAAATACATTTGAAGAATGTTGATTTTGATTCGGACAAACTAACTATTTTTCGCTACAAATCAAATAATTTAATTTAACTAAATTAACTAATTTAACTTAAGGACCTACTTAATCTTAATTGAATTTGAATTCAAAGGAAAAAAAGCGTGAAGTTTAAATAACTCACTCAGAACACCCTTTAAAGGATTACGTGGTACGATTGGATCGAATAAGCCCTTATGGAATAAATATTCAGCCGCTTGTGAACCTTCCGGTACTGTCTTATTCAATGTTTGTTCAATTACTCTTTTCCCCGCAAATGCAATGTATGCATTAGGTTCGGAAATAATGATATCCCCCAACATCCCAAAACTAGCCGTCACCCCACCAGTAGTAGGAGATGTAAGGATTGATACATAGAATAACTTTTTATTTGCTTGATAATCATATAAAGCAGCAGAAATTTTCGCCATTTGCATCAAGCTCAAACTTCCTTCTTTTGCATCAAGCTCAAACTTCCTTCTTGCATACGTGCTCCTCCGGAAGCACACACTATAATAAGAGGTAAAAATTGATTGGTAGCATACTCAATCAAACGCGTGATTTTCTCGCCGACTACAGATCCCATACTACCCCCCATAAACTGAAAATCCATAACGCCAATAGCTATGGGAATACCATTTAGGCGACCAGTGCCTGTTTGAACAGCCTCGGTTAACCCTGTCTTTATTTGATAAGAATCAATACGATCTTTATAAGGTTCTTCCTCCGAATGAAATCCAATAGGATCCAGAGAAACCATGTCTTCATCCATAGGATCCCAAGTACCTGAATCAATCGAAAGTTCGATTCGATCTGAACTACTCATTTTCAAATGATATCCACATTGTTCACAAATATTCATTTTTGACTTAAAAAATTTCTTATAATTTAATCCATAACAATTTTCGCATTGAACCCACAAATGCCTATATTTTTGAGTTAAATCGAAATCAGTAGAATTTTCTCTTATCGGGAAATCAATAGCATTCCCGCTAGTTCTTATACTGGAGCTCCCTTTTCCATTACTATTTTCACTTTCACTACAAATGTAACTATAAATGTAATGGTCCCTGGAATTGTCACTACCACTTAAAATGGAACTCTCAATAGAGATTTGAGAACGAAAATAAGAGTCAATGCAAGTATTCAT